TTTTTTGGGGTCCTGCTTATTTTCATTGGCTTCGGATTAGTAGAATAATTCGGAATAGCGGCCAAGATCTTGGGAAAATCCAAGTTAATGATCAATAGGTTTGGATAAATAATTTAGGAAAGATATTCTCATACTGACACAATATAAGGACAAGTATATGCGAAATCTATCCCTTTTTAGTTAAAAGTTTTCTTCGAATCCAACCTTTCCCTTTAAGGAATTTAATTGGTTAGCATAATATAATATCTAATAAATAGAAAATCGAATAGTGGATAATCTGTTATGAGAGAAAGAAAACATTCTTTGAAGAATCAAGATTCGTAATCAATCCTTGCCTTGTTTGTTGGATTAGGTCTAACTTTCTTGACTAAACTGCAAGCGTGGAACTTTACGAGATGAAATAGGGAAAGACAGAAGATAGAACTTAAAAGGATAATTGAAGTGACTCGTCTTCGAATCAACTTTGGTTGGGGTTCGAAAAAGGAATAAAAATAAAGTAAATTCAAGGAAGAGCTTTCCTTTTTTTAAGGGGCCCCTTGCTCGGGGGGTCGTGGAATGCTTTTCTTCTCCTCTTATTCCATATGGAATAGAATCAGTTAAAATAAGAAGGAATAGGGGAATATTCGACTGTTTCAATTCTTTATTTATCTTATATTCAAAAATTCTCCCAAAATCCAATTTAATTTTTCAATGGGGTTAGATGATCTAGTTCTTAATATTATTACTTTAAAGAACTGACAGATTCCACAACAAATCTCTTGATTCGGAATTAGAGACTCATGTCCCATCTGATGAATCGATTTTCTTTTACACTTCTGTATCTCACTCTATCTTGTTTTTTAGTATTATCTAAAATAACCGATGAATTCTGAATTTTCCATAACTTAGGTAAGTGCTTTACCAACATATGTAGTGTAGTAAAAAAATAAATGGAATTTAACCCTTTCATGCTTACTATAACTAGTTATTTCGGTTTTCTACTGGCTGCTTTAACTATAACCCCAGCTCTATTTATTGGCTTGAACAAGATACGTCTTATTTGAAATGAATTGAATGAATAAGTCAGAAAATAAAAATCTTTCTTTTGGATTCCTGGTATTCTACGACTCTTTTCCACACTAATTATCAATTCTTTTCTTGGTCATTGAGATTCGTGGATAATTTAGACTACTATTTAGGGATAGATCGTACCTCTTTTTTTTATCCCCTCGAACAAATCGAAATGATTGAAGTTTTTCTATTTGGAATCGTCTTAGGCCTAATTCCTATTACTTTAGCGGGATTATTCGTGACTGCGTATTTGCAATACAGACGTGGGGATCAGTTGGATCTTTGATTGAGTAATATTTCTTTTTTGATTGACCTCCTCCAGACCAGAGAGGAGGTCAAATTGGAGTTGCAATTCAACTTTGTTTTGTTAAGTTATTTTACTCTGCTTCGACATAAGATAGATGGAATCACGCTCTGTAGGATTTGAACCTACGACATCGGGTTTTGGAGACCCGCGTTCTACCGAACTGAACTAAGAGCGCTTTCATTCAAAAAGAAAACCCTTTTCTACTCCTAACGTGTCTCACGTACGTATAGTATCCACAAATTCAAGTTATACCCACTTTAATCGATCTCCTCGCTACTGCCCATAAAGAAGAAAGAAGTAATAGGTAGGGATGACAGGATTTGAACCTGTGACATTTTGTACCCAAAACAAACGCGCTACCAAGCTGCGCTACATCCCTTTTCCAAATTGTTGTATAATGGCATTGTACACAATTCCTGTCTTGTTTTCCACATCGTAATTTTCTTCTCTTTCTCTATCTATATAGAACCTTCTTGTCATTTCTTCTTTTTGGTCTCATATAATCAAGGAATGGTATACATCTAAAATCCTATCTAATTTCACCTATAAAAGAAAGATTACTATTCCTTGGTAATGTATAGGAAGAAGGGGTCATCTTTTTCTTTTTTAGGGGTAGGAAAATCTCGTCTATACCGTTCATTCGTTCATTCTATATATAGAATATTGATTTTGTTTTTTTAGTTAGGAATTTCACCTAAACAAAAGAAATACAAATGATCTTGGGCAAGAGTATCTGATCATATATGTATTCCAATAAGGAAGGAGGATTTTCAATGCGGGATATAAAAACATATCTCTCTGTAGCGCCCGTGCTAAGTACTCTATGGTTTGGGGCTTTAGCAGGTTTATTGATAGAAATTAATCGTTTATTCCCAGATGCTTTGTCATTCCCTTTTTTTTAATTCTAGTTATTGCTATGCGAGGAATTCTTCGTGACATGACGCAAATTTTCCCTTTTTCAATCCTTTTTTTTTTTAGTATAGGAAGGAAAAAGAAAGAAAAGATGGATTGGGTTGAACCTCAGAGTCATGAAAAATTCGGCAAATCCCATTTTGGAAAACAGAAATTCAATCAAAAGCGGTATCCAAGCTAAGTCAGGCCTCAGAAATCAGAGCATAGAAAGAGGCTGGGCTGGCTACTTAAATGAAAGGATTTCGAAGCAAAATCCTTGCTAATTCGACAAGGATTGTATTCCTTAATTATTTCTCTATTTTTTATTACTTAATTTAAGAATTTTAAAAATTTTTTATTCGAATGGATTTTATTCTTCTTCTTGGGATTCAAAATAGAAGAATAACAGAATAAGTAGAAGAATTAAGTTAAGTCAATCCAAAAAAGAAAGGAGGTTCATGGCCAAGGGGAAAGGTGTTAGAATCAGAGTTATTTTGGAATGTATCAGTTGTGTTCGAAAAGGTGCCAATGAGGAATCGACGGGGATTTCTAGATATAGTACTCAAAAGAATCGCCACAATACACCCGGACAATTAGAATTAAAAAAATTTTGTCGTTATTGTCGCAAGCATACGACTCATGACGAAATAAAAAAATAGGAGCATCGTGTGTTCGATCTTTCCAAAGAACAGATTTAATATATAGAACATAGATAGAATACAAAATACAAATCAATTCATTTGATTTCAGGTAGATATTATTTCATATGTATAGAGGGTATTCATATACTATATATGAATCAAATAATAATATGAATCAAATAATATATGGACCAAAGAAAGACTACTTCTTTTGGATCCAAAATTAATAAAATAAAGAAATCCATTTTTTTTTTTCCAATTTTAAAATAAAGAATAAATAATAAATCATGTATACATCTAAACAACCTTTTCATAAATCTAAGCAAACTTTTCATAAATCCAAGCAAACTTTTCATAAATCCAAGCAAACTTTTCGTAAATCCAAACAACCTTTTCGTAGGCGTCCTCGGATTGGCCCGGGGGATCGAATTGATTATAGAAACATGAGTTTAATTAATCGATTTATTAGTGAACAAGGAAAAATATTATCGAGACGAATAAATAGATTAACCTTGAAACAACAACGATTAATTACTCTTGCTATAAAACAGGCTCGTATTTTATCTTTCTTACCATTTCGTAACTATGAGAATGAGAAGCAATTTCAAGCCCAGTCAATTTCAATAATTACTGGTCCTAGACCCAGAAAGAATAGACATATTCCTCAATTAACGCAAAAGTTCAATTCCAATCGAAACTTAAGAAACTCCAACCAGAATTTAAGAAACAACAATCGGAACTTAAGTTCCGATTGTTGATGTTTTATTCGAAAGGGCCAGACCTATATAAAGAAAGTAATCCAGTTTTGATTCTTGTGTTTGTTATAAGAAAGAAAAATGGGGAAGAATAAATAGTTTTTTTATTTATTGCAACATGCTCGTTGATTCCTACCACTTAATCTTAATTTATTGTATCTTCCCGGAGTTCCCTCTCCGGGAATTCGGTTTTAATTATTCCTGTATATTACTTTTTTATCCATTTAATTGAGGATCTTTATTTTATTGGAAATCGTGTAAAGATTATTTGGATTTGATACAGCTACTTGTGCAAGCATTTTACGATTAAGAATCAATTCCTTCTTGTACAGATTGTGTATTAATTTACTATAACTATCGAATACTTTATATATCCGCGTTGCTGCGTTTATCCGAGTGATCCACAAACGACGAAAATCCCTCTTTTGCCTGCCTCTATCTCGATGAGAGGAAACAAAAGCTCTTCTTACTTGTTGAGTAATCATTCGATTAAGTCTTAAATGAGCCCCTCTAAAGTTTGAGGCAAATGAACGCATTTTTGTTCGTCGTCTCCGAGCTATATATCCTCGCGGAACTCTGGTCATTGAATCAAATTAACCTTAATGAATACCAAATGATTTCTCTTCTTTTAGCCATCCTTTTTCCCATTAATAACAAAACGAATTATTCCGATATATAAAATATGAATTCCAATGGCTTTTGCTACTGTAACCTTCCCAACCACGATTTTTTATTCTATTCTCTTCAGTTATTTCGCATAGAAATAACAAATTCTAACGATACTCAAAAAAATAGTGGGTTCCATCGTTTCTATGGTTCCCTTTTAAACGGTGAGGCCCTCTCTATACACCGGAGCCCTTTCTTTCATTTCATCAAAAGGTATTGTGAACTTGTATAGTTCACATTCTTTGGCTCTACCTATCCATTATAGAGTAAATAGCTCTTTTCACAATAAGAGTTATCCATACAGTGACGGCATTTAATTATGAAAGTTGGCTAAGTAGCTGACCCTGTTAGTCCGTTCTTTTAAGATAAAAGAGCATAAGCCTTTTTCTTTTTATTACTATTTCCTCCGCTTAATGGATAACCATTTTCTACCAATGGGGGAATTGCTTCTTAATTTCCAATTTAGATGATTGGATTTGCACCAAAGGAAACCAGAAATTCCATATACCATAGAAATCTAGGATAGAGAAGCTCTATCCTATTCATTGGTACCGATCATGGATACTTCAAAAATTGTCTTATTTGTTTGAACTCATGATCTGAACGAGTCGCACATACACCCTAGCACATGTTCCTCGACGCTGAGGACATCCCTTAAGCGCGGGTGATTTTCTAGCATTTCGTATTGGCTGTCTTGCATTTCTAATAAGTTGTTTAACCGTTGGCATGTCGTATGTATATAGAAAAAAAAGAAAAAAAAAGGATTGGTTTAGATCGATCTTAACCTGATGATTGATCATCATGAAGTATTTCTATTTTCTATTAAATCGCAGAAAACCTGAATTTAGGTTTGAAATAAATTTACAAGAAATCCGGCCACTACCAATCCTTAAACATTTCTGGAAACCACACTGGATCAGTATCGCAGTGCTCGTCAATCATTTCATCCCCTACAATATCGACAAGTCCATAAGCTTTGGCTTCGTCTGCTGACATAAAAACATCCCTTTCCATGTCTTCGGATACAACCCAAAAAGGCTTGCCTGTTCTTAGGGCATAAACCCTTGTGATCATTTCGCGAACTTTGTGTAACTCTTCCACTTCTAGTAAAAATTCTGGTGTCCTTGCCCGATAATAAGCACTAGCAGGTTGGTGAAGCATAATCCTCGCGTGAGGGAATGCTATACGCTTGGTGGGTTCGCCTCCAAGCAGAATGAAGGATGCCATGGACGCAGCCATTCCGAGGCATATTGTATATATATCTGGTGTCACCGTTTGCATCGTATCAAAAATCGCCATTCCTGAGATTAGCCACCCGCCGGGGGAGTTTATAAACAAAAAAATATCGCTAATTCCATCTTCTATACTGAGATATACCATGAGACCTGTAATATGATTCGTGACCTCGCAACGAATCTCTTGACCTAAAAAAAGTGTCCTTTCTCGATACATAACATTGTATAAGTCAACCCAAGTCGCTTCTTCATCTCCGGGAATCCGGTAAGGTACTTTTGGAACACCAATGGGCATATTAGATTAATATTATTAAATTTAAGTAAGAAAACTACACTTTAATATGGAAACGTAAGAATGGAAGAGAAAGAAAGAATCCGCAGTTTATTGTCTTCATTTTTTTTTTCTTATTCTATATGAATACTATAGATTCTATTAATACGTAGATTGAAATAATACATATAAGGAAGGTAAGACAGAAAGAAAAAGGAATCGGTGATTGGAATGATAAACAAAGAGGGATAGGGATCTATTCTTCGTTTTTTCCAAATAGGCCAAGCTACCCATTGCATATTGGCACTTATCGAGTATAGAATAGATCTGCTTCTCTTTCTTCTTACGAACAGAATTGGCTTCTTATTTTTAATGGAATAAAATAAATATTCACGCTTTCTGACACAGAATCTCCCTAGAGGGGTTAGGTACATAGGATATGGATAGTCTTTTCCAATGCGATAAAATAAAGCGACATCGTGTCTATTTTTCTTTGCTAAAGGGGTATTTCCATGGGTTTGCCTTGGTATCGTGTTCATACTGTTGTATTGAATGATCCGGGTCGATTGCTTTCGGTGCATATAATGCACACAGCTTTAGTTTCTGGTTGGGCCGGCTCGATGGCTTTATATGAATTAGCGGTTTTTGATCCCTCTGATCCTGTTCTGGATCCAATGTGGAGACAAGGTATGTTCGTCATTCCCTTCATGACTCGTTTAGGAATAACCAATTCGTGGGGTGGTTGGAGTATTTCAGGAGGAACTGTAACGAATCCGGGTATTTGGAGTTATGAAGGTGTGGCAGGTGCGCATATTGTGTTTTCTGGCTTGTGTTTCTTGGCAGCTATCTGGCATTGGGTATATTGGGACCTAGAAATATTCTGTGATGAGCGGACAGGAAAACCCTCTTTGGATTTGCCCAAGATCTTTGGAATTCATTTATTTCTTGCAGGGGTGGCTTGCTTTGGCTTTGGCGCATTTCATGTAACGGGTTTGTATGGTCCTGGGATATGGGTGTCCGATCCTTATGGACTAACTGGAAAAGTACAAGCTGTAAATCCAGCGTGGGGTGTAGAAGGTTTTGATCCTTTTGTTCCGGGGGGAATAGCTTCTCATCATATTGCTGCGGGTACATTGGGCATATTAGCGGGCCTATTCCATCTTAGTGTCCGTCCGCCTCAACGTCTATACAAAGGATTACGTATGGGCAATATTGAAACTGTACTTTCCAGTAGTATCGCTGCTGTTTTTTTTGCAGCTTTCGTAGTTGCCGGAACTATGTGGTATGGGTCAGCAACTACCCCAATCGAATTATTTGGGCCTACTCGTTATCAGTGGGATCAGGGATACTTTCAGCAAGAAATATATCGAAGAGTTAGCGATGGGTTAGCCGAAAATCTTAGTTTATCAGAAGCTTGGTCTAAAATTCCCGAAAAATTAGCCTTTTATGATTATATTGGTAATAATCCGGCAAAGGGGGGATTATTCAGAGCAGGCTCAATGGACAACGGGGATGGAATAGCTGTTGGATGGTTAGGACATCCCGTCTTTAGAGATAAAGAAGGACGCGAGCTTTTTGTACGCCGTATGCCTACTTTTTTTGAAACATTTCCGGTTGTTTTGGTAGATGAAGAGGGAATTGTGAGAGCGGACGTTCCTTTTAGAAGAGCAGAATCCAAATATAGTGTTGAACAAGTAGGTGTAACGGTGGAGTTCTATGGTGGCGAACTTAATGGAGTAAGTTATTCTGATCCTGCTACTGTAAAAAAATATGCGAGGCGTTCCCAATTAGGGGAAATTTTTGAATTAGATCGGGCTACTTTGAAATCAGATGGTGTTTTTCGCAGCAGTCCAAGGGGTTGGTTCACTTTTGGTCATGCTACCTTTGCTTTGCTCTTCTTTTTCGGACACATTTGGCATGGCGCTAGAACCTTGTTCCGAGATGTTTTTGCTGGTATTGATCCAGACTTGGATGCTCAAGTGGAATTTGGAACATTCCAAAAAGTTGGAGATCCAACTACAAGGAGACAAGCAGTCTGATACCACATTGCTATGGTATCTTTCATCTCTCTTTTTTGATTTGACATGGGAAACATCTCCCATCCTTTCTTTGACTCTTTTTCTTTCTTTATCTTTATATGGGAAAAGATCCCAAATGACAAATGAATAGGTGTGGAAGTTATAATTGTAAATAAACCACGATCGAATCTATGGAAGCATTGGTTTATACGTTCCTTTTAGTTTCGACTTTAGGGATAATTTTTTTCGCTATCTTCTTCCGAGAACCACCTAAGGTTCCGACTAAAAAAATGAAATAATTTCATTGAAGTAAGAAGTCTCCCAGATGGGGAGACTTCTTACTTCAATTAGTCCCCGTGTTCTTCGAATGGATCTCTTAATTGTTGAGAGGGTTGCCCAAACGCGGTATATAAGGCATACCCAGTAAAGCTTACAAGTAAACCAGATATGGAGATGGCGACTAAAGTTGCTGTTTCCATTTTTATAGAATTTCAAGATTACAATGGATCCACGAAAAGATCTTGTATTTACAACTACAACGGAATAGTATACAAAGTCAACACCAATGATTAAATAGAATTTATGGCTACACAAACCGTTGAAGATAGTTCTAGACCTGGGCCAAGACGAACTCGCGTAGGTAGTTTATTGAAACCCTTGAATTCGGAATATGGGAAAGTAGCTCCGGGTTGGGGGACTACTCCTTTTATGGGGGTCGCAATGGCTTTATTCGCGATATTCCTATCTATCATTTTAGAAATTTATAATTCTTCTGTTTTACTGGACGGAATTTTAATGAATTAGGTTTCTACTAACTAAAACTACGAAGTCATTGTTTTTCCATCCAAAAAAGCCTTTCTACTTTAAGCTATACATTTCTAGACATTCTGGTAGTTCGACCGTGGAATTTTTTTGTTTTGGTATCTCTGGAATATGAGTGTGTGACTTGTTAGAATGGATCCTATTGATAATACATAGAAAGGGCCTGTTATCTCTATCAAGATGATTCTAATTCGTCGGATATTTTTTATTCTAGTATCTGGAACACGAAATAGATAGAGTGGATCAAGAAAAAAAATGGAACTATGATTCATACTCACTATTCAGACCTCGCAACCAGACTGAAAAAAATTCAAGTAGTTTTTAATAAAAAAAAGAAATTTTCTTCCTTCCAATTTTGTTTGCCCAAAAGACAACTTTTTTTTCTCTCGATTTTGTCGAGTTATTACACGGATTCAATAAATGATCATCAAGCGGTTCTTATTCGAAGAACCCTTGCCTTTTGGTTAGCTTGAGACTCAATCATCGTGGCTCTAGTATGAATCTAAGGTTTTAATTGAACTGATTCATAGGATCGCAACAAGATAATTTCTATCAGAAAACTACTAGAATTTTTGCTTTATTTATTTACTAGTAAAACAAGAGTAAATCTGCATTACGCAAAAAAAAAAAGAAATCCAAAATAGGGAAGAGAAAAGTCAAGAAGCCTCTAATGACCAACATAAGGGAAAGAAAGAAAGACAGATGAGCCAACTTGAGATTTTTTGGCATTATCATCACAAAGAATAAGTTCTGGATTTTTCTTATTTCATATCTTCAAGGCAAATCGACCCAATCCAGTGGCTGATGAAGTTTTGAACCTTTTTTTCTAATATCCGTTGAAAATTTGTGTGTTTCTGCTTGAGCCGTACGAGATGAAATTTTCATATACGGTTCTCGGAGGGGGACTCGGGTTAGTTACCTATCTCAATAAAGTATATGATTGGTTTGAGGAACGTCTTGAGATTCAGGCAATTGCGGATGATATAACTAGTAAATATGTTCCTCCTCATGTCAACATATTTTATTGTTTAGGGGGAATTACACTTACTTGTTTTCTAGTACAAGTCGCTACCGGTTTTGCTATGACTTTTTACTACCGCCCAACCGTTACAGAGGCTTTTTCCTCGGTTCAATACATAATGACCGAGGCCAACTTTGGTTGGTTAATCCGATCAGTTCATCGATGGTCAGCAAGTATGATGGTTCTAATGATGATCCTGCACGTATTTCGTGTGTATCTCACAGGTGGATTTAAAAAACCCCGCGAATTAACTTGGGTGACAGGTGTGATTTTGGGTGTATTGACTGCATCGTTTGGTGTAACTGGTTATTCTTTGCCTTGGGATCAAATTGGTTATTGGGCAGTCAAAATTGTGACAGGTGTACCTGAAGCGATTCCGGTAATAGGATCGCCTTTAGTGGAGTTATTACGTGGAAGTGCTAGTGTGGGCCAATCCACTTTGACTCGTTTTTATAGTTTACATACCTTTGTACTGCCTCTGCTTACTGCCGTATTTATGTTAATGCACTTTCCAATGATACGTAAGCAAGGTATTTCGGGTCCTTTATAGGGAAGCCATATCATAGAGAAAGATAATTCGAATTTTCATATATCATATCATATCGGGTAGGTTGTGGTATTTCATTGCTACAAACATGGGTTATTGTAAAATAAGACATGTCATTTGGATACTTTTCTTCAACTCCGAAGTATTTTGATACAAATAGTTGAAGTTCATTTTATGAAAGAAAATAAGGCGGATTATGGGAGTGTGTGACTTGAATTATTGATTTGGCCATGCAGATAAAGAATTGGATCTGCCACATTAGAATTCACAACCAAAGGTGTCTCCGCATCCAATCAACACGTAAGTCCCCTATCTAGGAAGGATAGGCTGGTTCACTTGAGGAGAATATTTTCTATGATCATACCCCAACCATGTCATCCATGAACAGGCTCCGTAAGATCCCATAGAGTGGAAATAGAATAAGTCATGTGACATGATCCAATTCTCTATTTATTACACTTACTTTTTTTATTATAGTATGGAAATGCATTCATTTTCTTTGCATCGATTGCGATCCGCAATACTATCGGAGTAAAAGAAGGTATCTAAAGAAGAACGTAGGCTAGACTTTTTGATTTTTTATTAGTAACAAGTAAATACTTTGTTTGGACGTAAGAAACTTGCGATATTGAGGGGATAAACACCAACTAATCAAGAGACATGAGACAATCCACAAAGCAATTGATCATGATCAAATTTGCAAGCCAACTTGGATATTGAGCATTTACCCATAAGAATAAGATTCTTTTCAATAAGTAGTTGTAGGTGCAACTTCGGAAAAGAGAATCTGATAAAGCTTTTCTTACCTAGAGTCATTGAGTCATTATATACCTTATTCTATTATGGATCTTCCACGGTCTTTTTTCTTTCATTCTTGCTCGAGCCGGATGATGAAAAATTCTCATGTCCGGTTCCTTTGGGGGATGGATCCTAAAGAATTCACCTATCCCAATAACAAAGAAACCTGACTTAAATGATCCTGTATTAAGAGAAAAATTAGCTAAAGGGATGGGACATAATTATTACGGGGAACCCGCGTGGCCCAACGATCTTTTATATATTTTTCCAGTAGTAATTCTAGGTACTATTGCATGTAATGTAGGTTTAGCGGTTCTCGAGCCGTCAATGATTGGTGAACCGGCGGATCCGTTTGCAACTCCTCTGGAAATATTACCCGAGTGGTACTTCTTTCCCGTCTTTCAAATACTCCGTACAGTACCCAATAAGTTATTGGGCGTTCTCTTAATGGTTTCTGTGCCAACGGGCTTATTGACAGTACCCTTTCTAGAGAATGTCAATAAATTCCAAAACCCATTTCGTCGCCCAGTAGCTACGACCGTTTTTTTAATCGGTACTGCAGTAGCTCTTTGGTTAGGTATTGGAGCAACATTACCCATTGAAAAATCCTTAACTTTAGGTCTTTTTTAGGTATTTTTCAGGTTGATTCATTCAACCGTGAAGTACCGTGCATAGGTATCTAGGAAATAGTTACTTCCAAGTGAATCTTCCCTAGATACCTAAAATCCATTTTATTATGATCCATTTCGCGAAAATATAGATTGTGCCAAAGATGCAAAATTGTTTTCTTTTTTCTTTTTATTCTAACTCGAAAAAGAAGAAGAGGAAAAAATTGCAATGGATTTAAAACGAGAACTTATTCTTAGGTAAATCGATTGGGAGATGCTTCTCTAGAGTGTCCCATATCTGTTTTCCATCTTCCATACGAAAACTGTCAATTCTCATAAGATCTTCTTCAGTCTTACTCAAAAGGTCCAATAGTGTATGTATATTGGCCCTTTTGAGACAATTATACGTTCTAGAAGGCAATTCTAATTGATCAATAAAAATGCAATTCAATGGAATTCCTTTTTTGTTTTTCTTTAGATTAGTTAATCTTTTTTGAAAGGTTAAAAGGGGTGGAGTAAACCTGTTTTTATTTTCTTCGAAACTAGTGCCCTCTTCCTCCGCGTGTAGAAAAGGAAGAAATAAATCAATCAAATTACGAGAAGCCTCATAAAGCGCTTCCTTAGGGGTTAAACTTCCATTCGTCCATATTTCTAGAAAAAGTATCTCGTGTTTTTCATTTCCATTCCCACAAGAAAAAATACTATAATTCACATTTCGAACAGGCATGGATACAGCATCTATGGGATAACTTCCATCTTGAGAGTTCTTTCTGAGTTCCGTGTGATATCCGCGATCTCTCTTGATCTGTAACTCAATACAGAAATCAATGGGCTCTGTCAAGTTAGCTATAGGTTGTGCCGTATCAACGATCTCTACGGAAGGTGGTAAGATGATATCTTGAGCAGTTATGTATCTAGGACCTTTGACGCAAATTGATGCGTCTCTAACTCCATAGAGATTACTTCTCAATACAATTTCTTTCAAATTTAGTAAAATTTCTTGTACGGATTCTTCAATACCAGCTATTGTAGAATATTCGTGTGGCACGCTCCCAAATTTTGCACGTGTGATACATGTTCCTTCTATTTCTCCAAGTAAAGCTCTTCGCAAGGCAATACCGACGGTATCCGCTTGACCTTTTCTAAGCGGGGACAAAATGAAACGACCATAATAAAGACGCTTACTATCTACTCTTGATTCAACACACTTCCACTGTAGTGTTTGAGTGGATCCTGCTACCTCCTCTCGAACCATAATAGACTAGTATTATTATTTGATCATTGAATCGTTTATTTCTCTTGAAAGCGTTTTAATTCTTTTACAGACGTCTTTTTTTAGGAGGTCGACATCCATTATGCGGCATAGGTGTTACATCGCGTATACAACTTAATCGTACACCACTTTTAGCAATGGCTCGTAATGCGGCATCTCTTCCACTACCAGCACCCTTTACCATAACTTCTGCTCGTTGCAAACCCACTGTACGAATAGCATCTACTGCTGTTCTTTGACCAGCATAGGGTGATGCTTTTCTTGAGCTTTTGAATCCACAAGTACCCGCGGAGGACCAGAAAACCACCCGACCTTGCGGGTCTGTAACAGTTATAATGGTATTGTTGAAACTAGCTTGAACATGAATAACTCCTTTTGTTATTCTACGTGCACTTTTCCGTAAACTAAAACGCGCATTCCTACGCAAACCAATACGCACTCTCCTACGTGAACCAATTTTTGGTATAGCTTTTGTCATATTTTATTATCTCATAAATATGAGTTAGAAATAACAAAAAGAAAAAAAGATACAAAGATATCCGTTTCAGGGTAAAATATATCCTTTACTTTAATTATTTTATTTGGAATTTGGACGTTTCCGCGGGTACTTTTTTTACTTTTTAGAAAGTAAAGTTCTTTTTCGAAAGATTACCCCTGCCTTTGTTTATGCTTCGGATTGGAACAAATGACTCTAATTCGTCCACGCCTACGAATCAGTCGACATTTTGTACAAATTTTACGAACGGAAGCTCTTATTTTCATATTTCCGTATTCCTTTCTTAAACTATGAATCTAATCTTTGGGAAAAAATGAGTCTCTTCGCTTGAATTTTGGAACTTTGAATTTATTACCCTAGAAAAAAGAAAAACCTAATCCTTTGAATCTTTGGTATCCTTCAAATCTTCGGTATCCTTCAAATCTTCGGTATCCTTCGAGTCTTCGGTACGCTTCGAATCCTTATGGGGAAGTCTATAAATTATACGTCCTTTGCTTGAATCATAACGACTTACTTCAATTTTGACCCTATCCCCCATCAGTATTCGTATAGAACTAGACCGGATCTTTCCTGAAATATAGCCCAGGATGATGGTGTCATTCTCTAGGCGAACGCGGAACATTCCGTTGGGTAGGGCTTCTGTAACTAAACCTTCGAAAGTGACTTTTGCTTCTCTCGGGTTTTTTTTTTCTCTCCTATTTTTTTTTTCTGTCATATTTTTTTTTTTCCCTATTTTTCTATTTTGATTTTCAAATAAAAAAAAACGTTGTATTTTTATTTGAAAAATAGGAAGTTCGAGATAGAATTCGAGTACTATAGGAGGGGCGATTACCATATATAACATAAGACTTCTCCCCCAATTCTGTTTAGTCGAGCTTCTCGATCTGTCATTATACCTCGAGAAGTAGAAAGAATAGCAATTCCCATTCCGCCCAAAACTTTAGGAATTCCTTGATAGTTGGCATAAATTCGTAAGCCGGGTCGGCTGATACGCTTTAAAAAGGTTCTAGTTCTATATATTCCTTTTCTAGTCTTTCTCTTTTGATGTCGCAAAGTTGAAACCAAGAAATATCTGTTACTTTCCTGATGTTTCCGAACACTTTCAATAAAACCCTCTCGTAGAAGTATTTTAACAATGTTTTCGGTAATATTTGTAGATACTACTCGAACTGTTCCTTTTTTATTCATGTCCGCGTTTCTTATAGAGGTTAGTAAATCAGCAATAGTGTCCTTGCCCATAAGACTCTAATTCTAGGTTCCTCCTAATTTTTCTATAATCAACATGTTTTCTTTTTTTTTCTTTTACTTTTGGATTTTAAAGCATATACGTGAGACATAATCTACTAATTTTTTCTTTGATCTATATCTCGTCTACTAGTATTTATAATACTTCAGGAGCTAATGAAACTATTTTAGTAAAATTCAATTCTCTCAATTCCTCGGCGATCGCGCCAAAAACTCGAGTTCCTTTTGGATTTCCTTTTTGATCAATGATAACCGCTGCATTGTCATCATAGCGTATTATTATACCGTCTTCGCATTTGAACTCTTTACATGTACGTACAATTACAGCTCGAATTACTTCGGATCTTTCTAGAGGCATTTGGGGCACTGCGTCTTTGATTACAGCAACAATAACATCACCAATACGAGCATATCGCTGATTACTAGCAGCTCCTATGACTCGAATACACATCAATTTTCGAGCTCCACTGTTATCTGCTACATTTAAAAGGGTCTGAGGTTGAATCATATTATTTTGATTTCAATTTGTTATTTCTATGCAAAAGGATGAAATAAATATTGTCTATCCATAAAAAAAACCTGGTTTTTTTTATCTTCAATACTCCTTTTTTGGGATGCTATATCTCTAATCGAAGAAATTGACTTCGTATGGGCATTTTACTGGCAGCTATGGAGATAGCTGCTCTAGCTACAGTTTCGGATACTCCGCCCATTTCATAAAGTATTCGACCTGGTTTAACAACGGCTACCCAATATTCGGGGGATCCCTTTCCTGAGCCCATACGTGTTTCCGTGGGTCTTAGTGTAACCGGTTTGTCGGGAAATATACGTACCCATATTTTTCCACCACGACGTGCATATCGTGTCATTGCTCTTCGTCCTGCTTCTATCTGTCTCGACGTGATCCAAGCGGGTTCAAGTGCTTGCAGAGCATATCTACCAAAACAAATATGATTGCCTCGGCAGGATTTTCCCTTCATTCTTCCTCTATGTTGTTTACGAAATCTGGTTCTTTTGGGGTTATAGTCGATGGTTCTTTCTTAGTTCCATCTCTACTGCAAAACTGGACATGAGAGTTTCTTCTCATCCAGCTCCTCGCGAATGAAATGAGAAAGCGTGCAAATTTCTCTAATTCCATAATATTTTGGAATATTATGGATAGATGCACATTAATAGATAATAGAAAAAGTTAGGGTTTTTTTAATATTGAATTTGTTAAAATAGAAAAATATATAGTCAAGAAAGAAGATCTAGAATATATCTAGATGTGTGCGTCTATTTATCTATATTCTATATTTATAGATAATGTAATCTTTCTTAAAAAAAAATCTCCTTATTTTGACTCTTATTGAATCGCGGGAAAGTATTCTAATTCAATAAAGATTTCGCGGGCGAATATTTACTCTTTCCTGTCTTATTTGTTAATTTATAACCTTACCAAATAAGGCAATTTTTTTGGTTTGTTCCGCCATCCCACCCAATGAAGTCTTAGGATTCTTTTCAATAAAATCCTATGCAGTCATAGGTTCTGTCGTTCCCACTACTTCTCCTTTAATGGTTAGGTCTGAATCCCACAATGGAGCTTTCCAAAAATTTCTTTCCGAGTCAATTTTCTCAGTTTTATTAACCCGGGCCGCTCTTTATTTTATTATTGCTTAAAATTTCTATTTTTTGTTTCAAGTTACGATTTCGAATTCTCTGTTATTTTTATTATATTGATGCTTTATCACATTGCCTTTTATGATGTAACTCATAGACCATACATATTGGAATCCTATATCTTTCTTATTCTTCTTCCTTCTTTCTATCATCCCTCCTTTTATCCACATCCCTTTAGTTTTGCTTCACAACCTAGAATCCGTTTTCTTTTTTAGAGAAAAAATTGCAGTTGCTACAACTATATGATAGATCTACTCATTTATGATAGATGTATTTATTCATATAGTGACTGTTTCTTAGTTAGGATCTCGACAATACGAAGCAATAGGTTGGTTATTAGTTAATTTTCTATAATTACTAAGTTTTTTCTTTTTCTATTTATAGTAGGGTTCAGTCAATTTTTTTTGAATCTCCATTTTTGACTCTAAAGAAAAAACTAACGAGTCACACACTAAGCATAGCAATTATATTAAAAGATTTATCAATTTTCATTAAATCTTATAGAAAGAGGTAGAATTTCTTCTTTTTTTTCAGGGATTTCAGGAAAAATAAGGCTCTTGTCTTTTTTTATTCTATCACTGAACAGAATGGGAAGACAAGGCTAGTTATTCTTCGTCTACGAATATCCAAATTTTTACACCTAATACTCCATAGATAGTTCGAATTGGATAGCAGCAATAATCAATTTTAGCGCGAATTGTTTGGAGGGGAAGTCTACCCTTTTTGATGCATTCGGCACGTGCAATTTCTTTCCCTGCGAGACGACCTGCAATTTTTACTTTTACCCCCCTTATATCTGCTTTTTTAGTTAATTCAATGGCTTTTTTCATTGCCTTTCGGAATGAAACTCTATTTTTTAATTGGAAAGCTATATATTCTGCAAGAATGTTAGGTTGTCTATAAGGTTCTTTAACTTTTTCAATAGCAATATTAAGTCTCTGGTTTACAGAATTAACTTCCTTTTGTAGATCTTTCTCTAATTCTTCGATTGCTCCTTTTTTCTTTAATAAATTGGGGAATCCAATATGGATTATGACGTGGATCGTATCGATTTCTTTTTGAATTTCTATACGTGTAATTACTTCAGAACTTGAGCCTGAGTCCATTTTTCTATTATGTGTAATTACTTCGGAACTTGAGTCTGATTCTATTTTTCTATTCGAGCCTTTTTTCCTATTCTTTTGTATATAGTTCTTGATACAATTCCGTATTTTTTTATCTTCCTGTAGACCTTCAGAATAATTTTTTGGTTGTGCGAACCAAAAGGAATGGTGATTTTGGGTTGTACCAAGTCTGAAACCGAGTGGATTTATTTTTTGTCCCATATTTTTCTATTCTATTTTTTTTTTACTGGGAATCGAAATCTAAGATGGATCTAAAGATTATTTAGATTTCTTTACTATATTTAGTACAATTGTTATATGACACATGGTTTTTTTTATGGGAGAACTACGTCCTCGAGCTCGAGGTCTGAATTTTTTCATGATAGTACTCCTACTGACTTCGGCTTTAGTGATGAATAAATTCGCTTTGTCGAAATCCCTGTAATGAGTAGCATTTGCTGCTGCCGAATAAACCAACTTTAGGATGGGATAAGATGCTCGATAAGGCATGAGGTTCAGTATCATAACAGTTTCCTCGTAGTAACGCCAGCGAATCTCATCAAGAACTCTTTGTGCTTTGAAAACAGACATATGGATGCGTTTTTGTGCTTTGAAAACCCGTTCGAACTTAAGTAGACGATCGGTTGGAACTTTCCTTGCGAGTTTCCTTAGCCCACTCTTCTTCTTCTTTATCCTAGGGGTATACTTTACCAGTTTGAAACTTGTCATAAATAAGGTTATTCCCCGCCTACCTTTGTTTTTTTTATTTTGAATCTTTCTATTCTGAATTCAGTTAACGACGAGATTTAGTATCTTTTCTTGCACTTTCATAACTCGTGAAATGCCGAGTAGGCACGAATTCCCCCAATTTGCGACCTACCATAGGATTTGTTATGTAAATAGGTATATGTTCCTTTCCATTATGAATCGCGATTGTATGGCCAACCATTGCGGGTAGAATGCTAGATGCCCGGGACCACGTTACTATTGTTTCTTTCTCCTCCTTCATATTGACCTTTTCGATTTTTGCCAATAAATGATGAGCTACAAAAGGATTCGTTTTTTTTCGTGTCACAGCTGATTACTCCTTTTTTCCATTTTAAAGAGTGGCATTCTATGTCCAATATCTCGATCGAAGTATAGAGGTCAGAATAAATAGAATAATGATGAATGGAAAAAAGAGAAAAATCCTTTAGCTGGATAAGGGGCGGATGTAGCCAAGTGGATCAAGGCAGTGGATTGTGAATCCACCATGCGCGGGTTCAATTCCCGTCGTTCGCCCATCGCATTATTGCAAATTCCAAAAATGCAATTTTCCATATTCCTAGTTACGTATTTACTTACGGCGACGAAGAATAAAACTATCACTATATTTTTTCCTTTTCCTAGTTCTTCTTCCAAGCGCAGGATAACCCCAAGGGGTTGTGGGTTTTTTTCTACCAATGGGGGCTTTCCCTTCACCGCCCCCATGGGGGTGGTCCACAGGGTTCATAACTACCCCTCTTACTACGGGGCGTTTACCTAGCCAACACTTAGATCCGGCTCTACCCAAACTTTTTTGGTTCACCCCAACATTACCCACTTGTCCGACTGTTGCTAAGCAATTTTGGGATACCAAACGGACCTCCCCAGATGGTAATCTTAAAGTGGCCGATTTACCCTCTTTTGCAATCAGTTTCGCTACAGCACCTGCTGCTCTAGCTAATTGCCCACCCCTTCCACGTGTGATTTCTATGTTATGTATGGCCGTGCCTAAGGGCATATCGGTTGAAGTAGATTCTTCTTTTCTCTCAAAAAACCCCTTCCCAAACTGTACAAGCTTCTTCCAAAGCATACAGCTTTCTAGATGTATATGACGATCTCTAGACAGATGGATCTTATATGAATCGTATGATGAAGTACCACATGAGTGGATATATAGGAAAGGAATCCAAATCTGCCGAATCGCTCATGTTATGATCTTCTACATCCTAGGTCTCCGCGTTCCGTCATCTGGCTTATGTTCTTCATGTAGCATTCAGATCGAATGACTCTATGAAATTACGTCGATACTTCCACATATTATGGGTAACGTAGGAGACATCCCTATTTTCCCCGGGGGGTCTTAATTACCACTGCTTAGCTTTCAATTCGCCTCTGACCATCAAATTAAATGTGAATAACCCGTCCTCCTCTCTTTGAAACAAGGGGCGCTTCCGGTTCTGTGCGTGCTTCAAACAATTTTGTCTTCTCCATATTACCATATCTCTAGAGTCAATAATTTTCTATGAGGAACTACTGAACTCAATCACTTGCTGCCGTTACTCAACAGTTTTCTGTTGAGGTCTATCCCGTAGAGGTAGTCAAATTGGATCAGTGATCGATTTCTAGGTTTCGTCGTAAACCTAATTGGTTACTTCCAATTACGTAAATCAATAGTTCAAACCGCACTCAAAGGTAGGGCATTTCCCATTGATATAGGAACTTTTGTACCAGAAACAATAGTATCTCCAATTAGAGCCCCTCTGGGATGTAAAATATATCTCTTCTCACCATCCCCATAGTGTATGAGACAAATGTATGCATTTCGATTAGGGTCGTATTCTATGGTTACGATTCTACCAGATATGTCTTTTTGATTCCGTCGAAAATCGATTTTACGGTATAGGCGCTTATGACCTCCCCCTCTATGCCTTGCGGTAATGATTCCTCTGGAATTACGACCTTTACCACAACGGTGCCGTCCATGGATCAAATTATTTCGTGGATTGGATTTCACTTGCCTGTCTACGGTTCCCTTGCGTGTGCTCGGGATAGGTGTTTTGTATAAATGTTTCGCCGTATTATTAAGTATTCTCCTTTAGTTTTTTTCTCTATCTAGAAGTGGAATAGAATAACCCGGTTGAAGGGTAATGATCATACGTCTGTAATGCATTGTATGTCCCAGAATAGGTCCCATTCTTCTACCCTTTCCGGGTAGTCGATGGCTATTCACAGCTACTACCTTAACACCAAAGAAGAGTTCGACCCAATGCTTTATTTCTGTCTTAGTGAATCCCGATTCGACATTAAAAGTATATTGATTCTTTCCCAATAAACGAAGACTTTTTTCTGTAAATACTGCGTATTTGATTCCATCCATAAATCGACTTTCCCTCCTATGCTCTGAGTTCCAGTATCGATAAGAATTCGAGTTCTTATTGTTCTTATGTTATGGTATGAATATACCATACCAATTCGTTATGTATGGATGATGGATGAGATTCCATGGATAGAGAGCCAGTTCCAATAGACTTATGGAACGTTCCCGTTCGCGTGCATCCAGCAGGAATTGAACCCGCAAATTTACCAATTATGAGTTGGGCGCTTTAACCATTCAGCCATGGATGCTTAACAGGGATCATCGTACATCGTAAATAACCCATTTTCATATAGAAAGACATATCATAGAAAAATGAAATCGAAAATATTCGGAGATGGCAAATATTCGGAGATGACTATGAAAACACCTCTCTGGATCCTCGAATTGAAAGAGAGATTGAGAGGGATCAAGAATCCTAATTCTCGCTATTTGGAATGGATCCAATTCTATTGAGTCTGACTCATAGTGATCATTTCTCTTTAGCAAAGAATGACCTTGGTTATCAAAGGATTGAACAACCGGGATCCATTTACTTATGATACCTAGTTGACATTGATAACAAGGATCTAATGAATTATGAGTTTAATAGATCCTCTTTAGCAGAAAGACGTATATTCCTTGCTCATTATCAGACAATCACTTATTCCCAAACCTCGTGTGGGGCTAATCGTTTTCATTTACCATCTCATGGAAAACCCTTTTCGTTCCGCTTAGCCCTATCGGGTATTTTAGTGATAGGTTCTATAGGAACTGGACGATCCTATTTGGTCAAATACCTAACGAAAAATTCCTATTTTCCTTTCATTAAGGTACGAGGGCTTCTTATTCCACAAGAACGAAAGCACCTTTTCATTCTTTCATATACTAGGGGTTTTTACTTGGAAAAGACAATGTTCCATACTAAAGGATTCGGGTCCATAACCACGAGTTCCAGTGCACTAGATCTTGTAGCACTTAGCAACGAGGCCCTATCCATTAGTATTCCACATAAGAAATCCATTATAGAAACTAATACAATTAGATTGGCTCTTCATAGACAAACTTGGGGTTTGCGAGCCAAGGTAAGACCGGCTCGGGATCATGGGACCCTTTTCTATCAGATAGGAGGGGCTCTTGTACAAAATAGACTTCTAAGTAATAACCCCATAGAATCTATCTATATAAAGATAAAGAGGCAATCGTGTCAGGAAGCGGGTTTTTCTTTGGCCAAAGGGTACTTCGAACTTGGAACGAGCATGAAGAGATTAACGAGACTTCTTTCTCTTTTGAGTTTTTCTGGCGGACCGGTCGCGCAAGATCTTTGGTCTTCCCCCGGAACCGATGAAAAAAAGTGGGTCGCTTCTTATGGACTCGCTCAGAATGATTCTTCTCTATCTATAGTTCATGGCCTATTAGAAGTAGAAGGTGCTCTGGTGCAATCCTTACCGACAGAAAAAGATTGCAGTCAGGTTGATAATAATCGAGTGCCATTACTTCGTCGGTCCGAACCAAGGAATCCGTTAGAAATGTTTTGAAATGGATATTGTTCTCTCTTTGATCAGGGATTGCTATATGAAAAGAAGTGGAGTTTGAAAAAGGGAACGGAATGGTCAAACCGGAACTGCTAGAGGAACGAATTTTCAATAGCATAACTTGGGCTCCTAGAATATGGCGCCCTTGGGACAATCTATTTGATTGCAGGGTTTTGTTCCGAAGCAAAGATATCCGCGGAGGCCGGTTCGTTCGTCCTATTCTGATATTCAGGACCAAGAGGTACTGGATTCTCTTTCGGATAGGCCCTGAAAGGAGAAGAAAGGCTGAAATGCCAACGGACCTCTGTCTATTCTCTAATTCACCCGATCCGATAGTACCCGTTTTTGGAACGTCCAGTGCCAAAGTCACTGAATGGGTAAGTCACCAATCCAATCCCTTTGACAAATCGGGTGTCATATTAGATATCATATTCTATATATTTAGATATCATATTCTATATA